TCATAAATATACAGAAAGGTGCGGAGATATCCATCTCATGTTAAAACGGATTCTTTCTTTTTTTATATGGGTCCTTCTTTTCTTTATCGAAAATTCTTTTTTATATTTTAGAAGGATTACCCTTGTCTCTGCTTATGTCTCGGATTGGAACAAATCACTATAATCCGTCCGCGCCTGCGAATCAGTCTACATTTTTCACAAATTTTACGAATAGAAGCCCTTATTTTCATATTTCTCATTCCTTTTTTGTTCTTTCATTCTAGGTAACTCCTTGAGTTATCAACTAACGGGGGAAGGGTTATATAAAACTCGCTCTCTATTTCACAAATAAATGGGAAGTTATAGATAAAATTAGGATAATGGGGGGAGAGGATCACCATATATAACACAAAATTTCTCCCCCAATTTTTTCGAGTCGAGCTTCTCGGTCTGTCATTATACCTCGAGAAGTAGAAAGAATTACAATCCCCATTCCGCCTAAAATCTTAGGAATTCCTTGATAGTTGGAATAGATTCGTAGACCGGGTCGGCTGATACGTTTTAAAATAGTTCTATATATTTCCTTTCTAGTCCTTCTATGTCGCAGGGTTAAAACCAAGAAAGATTTGTTATTTTCCTGATGTTTCCGAACATTTTCAATAAAACCTTCTCGTAGAAGTATTTTAACAATGTTTTCGGTAATATTAGTAGATGCTATTCGAACCGTTCCTTTTTTATCCATGTCAGCATTTCTTATAGAAGTTATTATATCGGCAATAGTATCCTTACCCATGACGAACTATAATTATTTGTACCTCCTAATTTTAATATAATCAACATGTTTTTTTTTTTTTGAATTATTAAAATAAAATTAATTTAATATTTTTAATATAAATTTATATATATTTATTAATTAAAAGTATATGCGTGAGACATAATCCAATCTACTAACTTGACCCATTTTAGATACCTCACTACATCATAGTCTAATCTACTAGTATTTATAATACTTCGGGAGCTAATGAAACTATTTTAGTAAAATTCAACTGTCTCAATTCCCGAGCGATCGCGCCAAAAACTCGAGTTCCTTTTGGATTTCCTTCTTGATCAATAACAACCGCAGCGTTGTCATCATATCGTATGATCATACCGTTGTTACGTTTGAGTTCTTTACATGTACGTACAATTACAGCCCTAATCACTTCTGATCTTTCTAGAGGCATATTTGGTATTGCTTCTTTGATTACGGCAACAACAACGTCACCAATATGAGCATATTGTTGATTACCAGCTCCTATGATTCGAATACACATCAATTTTCGAGCTCCGCTATTATCCGCTACATTCAAAAGGGTCTGAGGTTGAATCATATCATTTTTTTTTTTATCTGTTATTTCACTGCAAAGGATAAAGAAAAAAATAAATATTGCCTGTCCAGAAATAAATAAACCTATATTTTTTCATCATCAATACCCCTTTTTTATTTCTACATCCCTATCACACAATAACGAATTGAGTTCGTATAGGCATTTTGCACGCAGCTATTTCAATAGCTGCTCTGGCTACAGTTTCTGATACCCCGCCCATTTCATAAAGTAGTCGACCTGGTTTAACAACGGATACCCAATATTCTGGGGCTCCCTTCCCCGAACCCATACGTGTTTCCGCGGGTCTTACTGTAACAGGTTTGTCGGGAAATATACGTACCCATATTTTTCCGCCACGACGCGCATATCGTGTCATTGCTCTTCGTCCTGCTTCTATTTGTCTAGCCGTGATCCAAGCGGGCTCCAGTGCCTGAAGAGCGTATCTGCCGAAACAAATATGATTGCCTCGACAAGATATTCCCTTCATTCTTCCTCTATGTTGTTTACGAAATTTGGTTCTTTTGGGGTTATAGTTGATGGTTGTTTCTTAAATTAATTCCACCTCTATTACAGAACCGGACATGAGAGTTTCTTCTCATCCGGCTCCTCACGAATGAAATGATTCATTAATATTACTGCGGATACACATGTATTTAATATTTAATAAAATAAATAATATACAATACACTACACTTAGACTTAGTAATGTAATGGGATTTATTGAAATTTAATTTGTTAATAGTATTGTTATTATAGTAAGAGTAAGCTGTATATACCATACAACCGGACATTTATATATTTTTTTTTTATATTTATAGAATGCTTCTTTATATAACATATAACGTAATGAATTCTTATTTTTTTCCTATTGAATCGTGCCAAAATATTGTAATTCAATAACTAAAACTAAAGGTTTCGCGGGCGAATATTGACTCTTTCCTGCTTCATTCGTAGGGTCAATTCATGACTTTTTAGAATAAATCAATAAATCAATTTGTTCTTGGTTCGTTCCGCCATCCCACCCAATGAATAATTAAGATTCGTTTTCAAGAGAATCTTATATAATCACAGGTTCTGTCGTTCCCATAGCCTCTTCGTTAATGGTTAGGCCCGAACTCCGCAATGGAGCCCCCGACAAAATTCGTTCCCGAGTCAATTTCCTTAGTTTCTATTAACCCGAGGCTCTTTATCTTTATTATCTTTATTATTTATATCAGTATCGGTATTGATGCTTTATCACACTGCCTTTTGTGAGATAATTCATAGACCATACATATTTGGAATCATATATCATTGATACTTTTGTTCTCTCTTTCTATCATCCTTCCATTTATCCACATCCCCCCCTTTTTTTTGCCTTGCAACCTATAATCAGATTTCTATTTTATTTTTTTGAAAAAAAAAATTTCAGTTGCTACAACTATATGATCGATCCAGTCATATAGTGACTGTTTTTTGGAATCTCGACAATACGAAGCAATAAGTTGGTTATTAGTTTATATAGTTAGTAAGTTCATAGTGGGGGTTAGTCATTTTTTTTTTTTTAATCCCAACTATAAACGAACTCTAAAAAAACTAATTCATGCGAGTCACACACTAAGCATAGCAATTATATTAAATTAAATGGTCAATCGAATTTTTATTAAATCTTATAGAATTAGATTAGAATTGCTCATTTTTGTTTGATTTAACGTAAAAAGGATGAAAACAGTTTGTCATTTTATTTTTTTGTTCTATTGTTGGGCAGGCCGGCAAGACAAATAAAATAAAGGTCCATTATTCATTATTCCTCGTCCACAAATATCCAAATTTTTATGCCTAATACTCCATAGATAGTTCGAATTGTATAGGAACAATGATCAATTTTAGCGCGAATTGTTTGTAGAGGAACCCTACCCTCTCTGATCCATTCGACACGTGCAATTTCTTTTCCGTCGATACGCCCTGCGATTTGCACTTGAATTCCTTTTGTATCCGTTTGTTCAGTTAATTCAATAGCTTTTTTCATTGCCTTTCGAAACGAAACTCTATTTTTTAATTGTAAAGCTATATATTCTGCAAGAATATTAGGTTGTCCATAAGGTTTTTCAACTCTTGTGATAGCAATGTTGAGTCTACGATTCATAGAATGAAACTTCTTTTGTACATTCATCTGTAATTCTTCGATTCCTCGTGCTCGGCCCTCTATTAATAAGTTTGGGAATCCAATATAGATTATGACTTGGATCAAATCGATTCTTTTTTTAATTTCGATACGTGCAATTCCTTCGAAACCCGAAGGCGTTTTCTTATTTTTTTGTACATAATTCTTGATACAATTCCGTATTTTTTCATCTTCTTGTATACCCGCGGAATAATTTTTTGGTTGTGCGAACCAAAAGGAATGATGACTTTGGGTTGTACCAAGTCTGAAACCGAGTGGATTTATTTTTTGTCCCATATTTTTATTTTTATATTATCTTTCCATACCTACGAATCTTTAGATTTATCCTTCAATACAATTGTTATATGACAAGTAGGTCTTTTTATCGGATAACTACGTCCTCGAGCCCGAGGTCTTAACTTTTTCACAATAGTACCCCCATTGACTTCAGCTTTACTAATAAATAAATGAGCTTCGTTTAAGCCCATGTTATGGATAGCATTTGCTGCTGCAGAATAAACCAATTTCAAAATGGGAAAAGATGCTCGATAAGGCATGAGTTCTAGTATCATAAGTGTTTCCTCATAGGAGCGCCCGCGAATTTGATCAACTACTCTTCGTGCTTTGAAAACAGACATACATATATGTTGAGCTAAAACTTTAACTTCTGTACTTGAACGCAAGTTATTTCTCTTTATCATAAGGCTATCCCCTACCCATTAACAAATAAAACTGCTTAAAATAAAAATTTTCAATTTATTTATATTTTTATTTTATTATTTTTATAATATATAATATTAATAATATATTAATATATTAATTATTAATTTAACATTAACGACGAGATTTATTATCGTTTCTTGCATGTCTTGCGAAAGTTAGAGTAGGCGCGAATTCTCCCAATTTATGACCTACCATACGATCTGTTATATAAATAGGTAAATGCTCCTTTCCATTATGAATAGCGATTGTATGGCCAATCATTGTGGGTATAATGGTAGATGCCCTAGACCAAGTTACTATTATTTCTTTCTCCTCCCTCATGTTGAGTTTTTTAATTTTTTCCGATAAATGATTAGCTACAAAAGGATTTTTTTTTATTGAACGTGTCACAGCGGATTACTCCTTTTTTTACATTTTTAAAATTAGCATTCTATGTTCAATATCTCGATCTAAGTATAAAGGTAAGAAAAAATACAATAATGATGAATGGAAAAAGAAAAAAGATCAAATCCTTTAGCTAGATAAGGGGCGGATGTAGCCAAGTGGATCAAGGCAGTGGATTGTGAATCCACCACGCGCGGGTTCAATTCCCGTCGTTCGCCCATCACATTATTTCAAATTCCAAAAATTCGATTTTAAATATTCCTATTTACGGCGACGAAGAATAAAACTATCACTATATTTGTTCCTTTTCCTACTTCTTCTTCCAAGCGCAGGATAACCCCAAGGGGTTGCGGGTTTTTTTCTACCAATTGGCGCTCTCCCTTCACCGCCCCCATGGGGATGGTCTACAGGGTTCATAACTACTCCTCTTACTACAGGACGCTTACCTAGCCAACATTTAGATCCGGCTCTACCCAAACTTTTTTTGTTCACCCCAACATTACCCACTTGTCCGACTGTTGCTAAGCAGTTTTTGGATATCAAACGGACCTCCCCAGATGGTAATCTTAATGTGGCCGATTTACCCTCTTTTGCAATCAGTTTCGCTACAGCACCTGCCGCTCTAGCTAATTGCCCACCCTTTCCAAGTGTGATTTCTATGTTATGTATGGCCGTGCCTAAGGGCATATCGGTTGAAGTAGATTCTTCTTTTTTATCAATAAAAACCCCTTCCCAAACTGTACAAGCTTCTTCCAAAGCATACGGCTTTCTAGATGTATATGATGATATCTAGACAGATGGATCTTATATGAATCGTATGATGAAGTACCACATGAGTGGATATATAGGAATCCAAATCTGCCGAATCACTCATGTTATGATCTTCTACATCCTAGGTCTCCCCGTTCCGTCATCTGGCTTATGTTCTTCATGTAGCATTCACAGACCGAATGACTCTATGAAATTACGTCGATACTTCCACATATTGCGGGTAACGTAGGAGACATTTCTATTTTTCCCCGGGGGATCTTTATAATTACCACTGCTTAGCTTTCAATTCGCCTCTGACCATCAAATTAAATGTGAATAACCCGCCCTCCTTTCTTTGATTGAAACAAGGGGCGCTTCCGGTTCTGTGCGTGCTTCAAACAATTTTGTCTTCTCCATATTACCATATCTCTAGAGTCAATAATTTTCTATGAGGAACTACTGAACTCAATCACTTGCTGCCGTTACTCAACAGTTTTCTGCTGAGGTTTCTCCCGTAGAGGTAGTCAAATTGGATCAGTGATCGATTTCTAGGTTTCGTCGTAAACCTAATTGGTTACTTCCAATTACGTAAATCAATAGTTCAAACCGCACTCAAAGGTAGGGCATTTCCCATTGATATAGGAACTTCGGTACCAGAAACAATGGTATCTCCAATTATAGCCCCTCTGGGATGTAAAATATATCTCTTCTCACCATCCCCATAGTGTATGAGACAAATGTATGCATTTCGATTGGGGTCGTATTCTATGGTTACGATTCTACCAGATATGTCTTTTTTATTCCGTTGAAAATCGATTTTACGGTATAGACGCTTATGACCTCCCCCCCTATGCCCTGCGGTAATGATTCCTCTGGCATTACGACCTTTACTACAACGACGCTGTCCATGGATCAAATGATTTCGTGGATTGGATTTCACTTGACTGTCTATGGCTCCATTGCGTGTGCTCGGGGTAGAAGTTTTGTATAAATGTATCGCCGTGTTATTAAGTATTTTTCTTTAAGTTCTTTTCTCTATAAGAGGTGGAATAGAATAACCCGGTTGAAGCGTAATGATCATACGTTTGTAATGCATTGTATGTCCCATAATAGGTCCCATTCTTCTACCCTTTCCCGGGACTCGATGACTATTCATAGCTATTACCTTGACACCAAAGAAGAGTTCGACCCAATGCTTTATTTCTGTCCTAGTTGATCCTGATTCGACATTAGAAGTATATTGATTGTTCCCCAATAACCGAATACTTTTTTCTGTAAATACTGCATATTTGATTCCATCCATAAATCCATTTTCTTCCCTATGAGTTCCAGTATCGATAAGAATTCTAGTTCTTACTGTTCATATGTTATGGTATGAATATACCATACCAATTCGTTATGTATGGATGATGAGATTCCATTGATACAGAGCCAATTCCAATAGACTTATTGAACGTTCCCATTGGCGTGCATCCAGCAGGAATTGAACCTACGAATTTGCCAATTATGAGTTGGGCGCTTTAACCATTCAGCCATGGATGCTTAACAGGGATCATCGTACATCGTGAATAACCAAATTCCAATTGAAATGAAATCTTTAGGAGGAGTCAATGAAACGACATCAATTCAAATCCTGGATCTTCGAATTGAGAGAGATATTGAGAGAGATCAAGAATTCTCACTATTTCTTAGATTCATGGATCAAATTCGATTCAGTAGGATCTTTCACTCACATTTTTTTCCACCAAGAACGTTTTATGAAACTCTTTGACCCCCGAATTTGGAGTATCCTACTTTCACGTGATTCACAGGGTTCAAGAAGCAATCGATATTTCACGATCAAAGGTATAGTACTGCTTGTAGTAGCGGTCCTTATATCTCGTATTAACAATCGAAAGATGGTCGAAAGAAAAAATCTCTATTTGATGGGCCTTCTTCCTATACCTATGAATTCCATTGGACCCAGAAATGAGACATTGGAAGAATCTTTTTGGTCTTCCAATATCAATAGGTTGATTGTTTCGCTCCTGTATCTTCCAAAAGGGAAAAAGATTTCTGAGAGTTGTTTCATGGATCCGCAAGAGAGTACTTGGGTTCTCCCAATAAATAAAAAGTGTATCATGCCTGACCGGGGTTCGCGGTGGTGGAGGAACC